ACGGCGCCAATATGGATGAAGCAACCCTCACTTATTATTTATTTTAATATTTATTAACGATTAGTTCGGACCGTTTATTTTGAAATTGAATTAAAAAAATAGTGAGAGTGTCAATTCTTGGATTCAGAACTACGGAATCCACAGGTCAGAAATCTTGGTATCCAATCCTAGGAGAAAAAATAGAGAATCCTATTTTGACTCCGCCCCATTGATTCCACTATGATTATTAATCAATAATGGAAGAATTCCTTCATAGAGATAGGGGACATAATTCACATGGATATAGTAAGTCTCGCTTGGGCTGCTTTAATGGTAGTCTTTACATTTTCTCTTTCACTTGTAGTATGGGGAAGGAGTGGACTCTAGGGTTATAGGGTACTAATTGAGTAATCGATTGAATAATTCAATTGTATCAATTCTTTATTGTGATCATTTTGCGAAGCCTAAATAAATAAATAAATTCGAATACCATTTCGAGGTACATCTAATATATGTATGTACATATATGAAATTGATCTATACGAAATGAAGACTATATTCGTATACAATACAACTTTCGAAACATTCTATAATACTAAGATAGTGTGGTAGAAAGAACTATATATATATAGTTCTTTCTACCACACTATCTCAGATACTTCTATTTCTGATTCCAGCCCGCTCGTTTAATTTAAGACTGAAGGTTTGAATCTCTTTTTTTTTCATTTCTTCAATCATTGATAAGAACTACTAATTTCATTCAAATTAATTATTTTGGCTGACTGTTTTTACGTATATGATAAGTAAAAAAGCAGCAGGAACTAAAATGAACAGTGCAGTAGCAATAAGTGCAAGAATATTTACTTCCATAACCTTCTTTTTGTTTTTTGTTTCGCAATAACTCGGGATCTAATCCCATAGAGATGATAAATTTGATTCCTGTAAATTCAATGGGATGAATTGCATCCTGATGATACTGAATCAGATCAATATTATGAATAACAATATCTGATCTATCAAATTGATTTCTTGTCGAGAATTGAATAGTATAACATAGTAAAATCTTTTATCCATACTAAATAGAAATCAAAAATGGTATTCTTGATTGAATCATAAATCCTATCATTGGACTTTCATTTTGTTTTTTTTTTTTTAATTTTAATTAGTATACCCTTCTTGGATTGGGATTAGTATACATCACAAATTCAGTATGCAATTTGAATGAGAATGAGATAGGTTGTTTCCAACCAATTAGTATTAATTAATAATTGAGGATAACACAAACAAAGCCGGAATTCGAATCGAAAAAGGATGGTTTAACCTGAAAAGTAGTACTCTGCCGAGGTAATTATATGAAGTTTATTGTGTATCGTACAATAAACGAGGATAAGTTGTGTCTGCACTCCCGGTAAAAATGAGGACACTCTATTCCATTTCATTGATCAAGAGCAGTCGAAAAAGAAAGTGAGTATGGCATCTCTTAAAATTAAAATACTCAATCAATATAGTCTGAATATTGTAATAACGCCGATTGTACCAACCCACACATGTCTCTACCTTAGAAATCGATACTAGTTGAAGAGTGGAAGAAATGAAAATTCCCGTCTTTGCCTGATGAGAAATGTGAAACAAAAGGAATAAGGATCCCCTACCGGAATTCCATTTTGCTCCCTGTCTTGCCTTTCGCAGAAAATAGAGAGATGAATTGAATGAAAAATCCATCAGGTCCTATATCCTAATCCTAGTTCGGGACTGACGGGGCTCGAACCCGCAGCTTCCGCCTTGACAGGGCGGTGCTCTGACCAATTGAACTACAATCCCAGCAAGGTGTATGGCATACATATTCTTATGGTTTCATAAGAATATTCTACTCGTCATGTTATAAGAGATACACGAATGGATATATTGATATCCACATAAATATGTGCTTTAGTGAGATACGAATTACTAGTAAGCCGGCCTGTGGTTCTTTTTTTTCTATTGTAAAAAAAGGATACTCAATTTTTCAATGAGAAAAAAAAAAGAACCCTTTTCCTTTCTTGATACTTTAATTTAAATTTAAGATTTAAGAATCATGAATATAGATCGTTAGAAAGATCAGAACGGATGAGAAAAATATGGATAGAGCAAAAAATTAACTTTTTCTCTTTATTTATATGGATTAGATTAGGCATTTCTGTTTTTGTAGGACAAATTAATTATATCATACTCATGGAGCGGCGGATTTTTGGGCCGAGCTGGATTTGAACCAGCGTAGACATATCGCCAACGAATTTACAGTCCGTTCCCATTAACCGCTCGGGCATCGACCCGGGAAGAATTAATTCTAGGTTTGTTTATTGATAATTCATGATCAACTTCCTTTCGTAGTACCCTACCCCCAGGGGAAGTCGAATCCCCGCTGCCTCCTTGAAAGAGAGATGTCCTGAACCACTAGACGATGGGGGCATATCTGCCCAACCGTCATCATACTATGATAATAGTATGATTAGTTTTTTGGAATTGTCAATACGATCTAATG